CAAATTTTTACCTCTTATTATAGTGTGTGCTTCGGGGGGTGCGCGCATGCAAGAAGGAAGTTTGAGCTTGATGCAAATGGCTAAAATATCGTCTGCTTTATATGAGTATCAATTAAATAAAAGGTTATTTTATGTATCAATCCTTACATCTCCTACAACTGGTGGAGTAACAGCCAGTTTTGGTATGTTAGGGGATATTATCATTGTCGAACCCAATGCTTACGTTGCATTTGCGGGTAAAAGAGTCATTGAACAAACATTGAATCAAACAGTACCTGAAGGTTCACAAGAGGCTGAATATTTATTCGAGAAGGGTTTATTTGACTTAATTCTACCACGTCATCGTTTAAAAAGCGTTCTGGGTGAGTTATTTGAGCTCCACGCCCTTTTTCCTTTGAATCAAAATTCAAATCAAGTAGAGCGTTAAGTTCAATTATTTTAATTTGATTTGTAGCAAAGAACAAAGAAAGAAGGAGTGATTTTCTCGAAATCAAAGGAAAAAAGAGAGTTTCTTTGGGACCAGAAGATCTAATTGCAGAAAGCAACAAAAGTTGCGGATAACTCTTTTTTTTACCTATCCTATATTCTAATCCTGATTACGAATCAATAAACCTGAAGAGTGAATTCTTCCTTTCGTGAAATTAGAGAAACAAAATTTCTTCTTCTAGGGGTCGAAATTTGATAATTCCAATATTGATAATAGAGTTTTCTAGCTTTCTCTATCGCCCGAAAAACCATTTTAGCTAATCCTGCGATAATCTGTAAGAAACTCTTTATATATCTATTTGAATTATTCAATTAGAAGACAAGAACAAAATACAAATAAATGAAGAGAAATAATAAGGTTGATTATCATATAGACTCATGTAAAAAGATGAAAAAGCCCATTTATTTAGTTCTACATTCTTTGCACTTATTCTACCTATTTCGTTTCGATTCCAAATTCTAGAATTCTATTACTATATAATCTAAATAAGAAAATTCTCTACGAACTCATAAGAATTCAAATTCTTCATTCTAATTATTACTTAATTACAAGATATCTTTAATTTGATATTTCTATTTATTTTATAGAATAGATTTATATTATAGAATAGATTTCTAGAAAGAATAACAGATACAAATAGTAAATCGGGGTACCCTTCTATGATGAACCTTCCCTCTATTTTTGTACCATTAGTAGGCCTAGTATTTCCGGCAATTGCAATGGCTTCTTTATTTCTTCATGTTCAAAACAATAAGATTGTTTAGATTCAACGGGATCCAATCCCATCCATTTTTTTTTTTCAAAACTTGGACTTATATTGTATCATAACACGGATATCTAGTTAGTGAAATAGAGTCTAACGTGTGATTTCCGCCGAACATAAAGGAAAAGGTTCTTAAGGTTTGTGGAAACGTGATATATGGATATTTGAATTCTAGCAATTTGAAAATAGATCAGGATCGCCGGATGAATTAAAATTTAAAATGAAGTCGGCGGATCTATATGTAATATGTATATCGATACGGATAGTAGAATCGTATTGTATTAGGGGGTTCTTATTTTAGATCTAACCAAGTTGATGAATTACTCCTAAAGGTTCCCATCAAACTAGTGCTAGTTGATGAGAATGACTTCGGAAACAGCAAAGTTCAATTTTTCTGGGGTATTATCTAAATTCCAATAAAATATAATCGGATCAAGTATGAGTTGGCGATCAGAACATATATGGATAGACCTTCTACCAGGGTCTCGAAAAATAAGTAATTTCTGCTGGGCTTTTATCCTTTTTTTAGGTTCATTAGGATTCTTATTAGTTGGAATTTCCAGTTATCTTGGTAGAAATTTGATATCGTTTTTTCCATCTCAGCAAATCATTTTTTTCCCACAAGGGATAGTCATGTCGTTCTACGGAATTGCGGGTCTCTTTATTAGCTCCTATTTATGGTGTACTATTTCTTGGAATGTAGGTAGTGGTTATGATCTATTCGATAGAAGGGAAGGAATAGTGTGTATTTTTCGGTGGGGATTTCCTGGAAGAAATCGTCGCATATTCCTCCGATTCCTTATAAAGGATATTCGGTCTGTTAGAATAGAAGTAAAAGAGGGGATTTATGCTCGTCGTGTCCTTTATATGGACATCCGAGGCCAGAGGGCCATTCCTTTGACTCGTACTGATGAGAATTTGACTCCAGGAGAGATTGAAAAAAAAGCTGCTGAATTGGCCTATTTCTTGCGCGTACCAATTGAAGTATTTTGAAAATAAGGAACTAAAAAATAAAAAACGCAAGACTACTTTGGTTCTAACTGAACTTGATGTTTCATCAGAACAGTCATTTAACCAAAGCAAACGTATATGAAACAAACATAAAACGAAACTCCTTTTGTGGTCTTTTATGCGTACGCAAATTCACACAACTCAATAACTTCAATACCAAATCGAAATAATAGATTCATCTCAGATAGCAAACCCTTTCGTTTTCTTTTTTTAAGTTCAATATTTCTTGGAATTGATACTTTAGATTAGATCTAGCATATCTTGTCACTCATTTCTTTTTTGGCAGTTTATTTTTCTCCCTTCTTTTGTATTCTTTAAGGATCAACAATTGGATTTCTTACTAAGAATAAGAATGATAACGAGCCAATTTCTGTTTTACCAGTCATTTTTTATCATCACAATATCTTTTCCTCTCAAGTATTCTATTCCTGACTATGGGTCATCAGTGAAATTTTTTCGAAAGATTGGATATTTTGATAGAATTTGATAGAAAAGGAGTTCGTTCGTCTCAAAAAAAGATTCTTAGCCTATTTCTTTCTGTATTCTTTCTAGATTCAAAGACTCACCAAGAAAATAGATTCATACCCTCGATCAAACTCATGAAAAAATGGCAAAAAAGAAAGCATTCACTCCTCTTTTCTATCTTTCATTTCTAGTCTTTTTGCCCTGGTGGATTTCTTTCTCATTTAAGAAATGTTTGGAATTTTGGATTACTAATTGGTGGAATACTGGGCAATCCGAAATTTTCTTGAATATCTTTCAAGAAAAGAGTATTCTAGAAAAATTCATAGAATTAGAAGAATTCGTCTTCTTGGACGAAATGATCAAAGAATACTCGGAGACACATCCACAAGAGTTTCGTATAGGAATCCATAAAGAAACAATCCAATTCATCAAGATACAAAATGAGGGTCATATCCATACGATTTTGCACTTCTCGACAAATCTCATCTGTTTTGTTATTCTAAGCGGTTATTCTATTTGGGGTAATGAAAACCTTGTTATTCTTAACTCTTGGTCTCGGGAATTCCTATATAACCTAAGCGACACAGTCAAAGTCTTTTCCATTCTTTTATTAACTGATTTATGTATCGGATTCCATTCACCACATGGTTGGGAATTAATGATTGGCTCTATCTATGAAGATTTTGGATTTGGTTATAATGATCAAATTCTATCTGGTCTTGTTTCCACCTTTCCAGTCATTCTCGATACAATTTTGAAATATTGGATTTTCCGTTATTTAAATCGTGTATCTCCGTCACTTGTAGTTATTTATCATTCAATGAATGACTGATAAAGGATCTATTGCACTGATATGAATCTAATCCAATTTGAATGTTTATTACTTATTACTTTGTAGTTGTAGATAAACAAAGCATTGAAAATCTTACTTATTATATATATATAGCTTCATCCTATATTTTTTTATTCCAGTAAATAGCAGAATCGTGGATAGGGAACTATACTAGCGACCTACCCCATTTATTTTATTGTATAAATTTTGGAATCAATGATTGGACCATGCAAACTAGAAATACTTTTTCTTGCATAAAGAAACAGATTACTCGATCTATTTCCGTATCGCTCATGATATATATCATAACTCGGACATCCATTGCAAGTGCATATCCCATTTTTGCGCAGCAGGGTTTTGAAAATCCACGAGAAGCAACTGGCCGTATTGTATGTGCCAATTGCCATTTAGCTAATAAGCCCGTGGATATTGAGGTACCACAAGCGGTACTTCCCGATACTGTATTTGAAGCAGTTGTTCGAATCCCTTATGATATGCAACTGAAACAAGTTCTTTCTAATGGTAAAAAAGGGGGTTTGAATGTGGGGGCTGTTCTGATTTTACCGGAGGGTTTTGAATTAGCCCCTCCCGATCGTCTTTCTACCGAGATGAAAGAAAAGATAGGCAATTTGTCTTTTCAGAGCTATGGCCCCAATAAAAAAAATATTCTTGTGGTGGGCCCTGTCCCCGGTAAGAAATATAGTGAAATCACCTTTCCTATTCTTTCCCCGGACCCCGCTACTAAGAGGGATGCTCGCTTCTTAAAATATCCTATATACGTAGGCGGGAACAGGGGGAGAGGTCAGATTTATCCCGACGGGAGCAAGAGTAACAATACAGTTTATAATGCTACCGCAGCAGGTATAGTAAGCAAAATCATACGAAAAGAAAAAGGGGGGTATGAGATAACCATAACAGATGCATCGGATAGTCGTCAAGTGGTTGATATTATCCCTCCAGGACCAGAACTTCTTGTTTCAGAGGGTGAATCTATCAAATTTGATCAACCTTTAACGAGTAATCCTAATGTGGGCGGATTTGGTCAGGGAGACGCAGAAATAGTACTTCAAGATCCATTACGTGTCCAAGGACTTTTGTTCTTTTTGGCGTCTGTTATTTTGGCACAAATCTTTTTGGTTCTGAAAAAGAAACAGTTCGAGAAAGTTCAATTGGCCGAAATGAATTTCTAGACTCGCAGATTTAGCGACATCAAGTTCGTAAAAATGACCAAATTCTTGTTAGCGATTAGGCATGATCAAAAAACTGAAATGATGAAAAACCTTTGGCTTATTTAGACTCTTCTTCCAAATTTATATACTCTTTTTTTCTTACCAGTCTCAATTTTAGCAAATTTTGTCTAAATACTAGATATGAGTAAGCATAAGAGGGGAACAGATAAATGCGGGGAACAAATAATTTTAGGAGAGATTCCTCGTCTTCCT